AATATCGAATTGAATGAGATTTCTCATAGATCTATCCTTATCTTTTTTTCTCGGGTTAACCAAAAGAGGTTAATTCCATGAGCATGAGTTTCAAACTTTACTTTTTATTAAATTATAAAATTAATAATCAGCTTTCATTTTATCTTTTCTCCCACCGCCAGAAGAATAACATATAAGCATTTCCACTCTCGTTATAATTTTCTGAAAGGTACCTATCTCGTTTTCATATAAAAATATATATAGAATCTTTGAAAAAGACTTTCTTTCCTAAGAAAGAAAAGCTTACTGTCTTTGGGATCTGATGCTACACCGCCGCTCAATACCTTAGGGGATCGACTTTATTACATAAGTTGATTCCTAACTTTTATCTCATATCATGACATAAATAAGCAGTTCTTATTGGATCGGCATCGGCCAAAAACCTCGCGAATTGGTCTTTACGGTGCTTCCTCTATCAATTAGATCTTTTATCCATAGAATAAAGTATCTAGGCATATCTATTTCTTCATATTTCGACTTCTATGAAGTTTCTTTCTTTGCTACAGCTGATAAAAATCGTTTTTTTTTTCACGATGCATATGTAGAAAGCCTATTTTTTTCTAGTATTTATTAGTGTATTTGCTCTTTCTTCCCCCTTTTTCTTTCTATAGTCGAGATAGTCGCACGTAATGACAGATCACAGCCATATTATTAAAAGCTTGTGGTAAGAACGGGTTTCGTTCTAGTGCCCGAAAATAATATTCTAAAGCTTTTGTATGTTCTCCATTCCTTGTGTGGATAAGGCCTATGTTATAGAGTATATAGCTTCGATCATAGGGATCAATTTCCAGTCGCATAGCTTCATAATAATTCTGTAAAGCTTCCGCATAATTTCCTTCGGATTGAGCTGACATCCGTTACGGTCGTCATTCGATTCAAAGAATTCTCCGTTCCAGAAACGTACATGAGATTTTCATCTCATACGGCTCCTCCTTTATGTGCATAATGAGAATAATACATGGAATCAAAAAAGATTGAAATATTCTCATTATGAACTGAATGGGGCTAATGTTTTTACAAGAAATCTCTAGCCAACCTTCCTGCAAAAGATCTTTTCTTAGCATCACGCGTATTGGTACTAGATAAAATGTAAACTCCAACAATTTCTTTGTTCTCAACGCCCCTTAATTTCCAGGAATTAATCACTTCAACAGTCTTCGATGGTTATAAGGGTATCCAAAGTACGAACGAGATGGATGTTTGTTATCCCAACCATTCTTCTTAGTCCCGATCCCGATAAGGAAAAGGGGTAATTTATAACAAAGTTTTCGTGTTGTTGATTCCTAGGCGTAGCGCCTCTTCCCCTATGCCGCCTATTGGTACTAGTGTCGTAGGGTTGGCCTGCAATACAGAACCCATAGGTGTAACCTTTCGCTCAATACTAGAATCGATAATTAAAGCATCTGAGGCTGCATTAATCGGGGATACACGACAGAAGGAATTGTTTTATCTATAAACTTCACCTTCAACAAGCGTAGATTTTTTCAATAATCTTTTTTCGTTCTTTTCTATCCGGAATCATCTGTCTTTCTCCGAAGACCGAAAGCGGTAAATAAAAAACTAATCAAATCACACCATCTCTGTAATAGGTAAATGCCTCTTTTTCTCCTGAAGTTGTCGGAATTATTCGTAATAAGATATTGGCTACAATTGAAAAGGTCTTATCAATAAAATTTCCATTTATCCGCGATCTAGGCATAGGTAGAAATCCATTCTATAATTCTTTTCATTACCTCTCCGTGAGAAAAGGATCCCACAAACAAAGGAATTGTACAGTACGAAATAACATAAAAGCAGACTCATTAAACTCATTAAAAAAAAAAGATATGACCTTCGACTCCAAATTTTTCTTTTTGACAGGAGTCAATAAAAAATCAGAAATATTTGAATCCGATTCGATTTCATCCAAATGGAGTAGTATAAGAATTAAAAGAACTATTCCGATTTGATCGAAGTTGAAGAATCAAAGAATTTCTCCCGCGGATTAGAATAATTTGAGAAGTTTTTCTTAAATTATGATATGATCCAAAGAAGAAAAAGAATCGAATAATCGTTCTATGATGAAAATAGAATAACCCTCTGTTTTGTGTTTTGTGCATAGCGAGTATACGCTTATACACTATACAAGCAACTCTAAAAATCCGTGGAATGATTTATGAATTTGGAATAGATTTACGGGTTAAGGGGTTGTTGTTGAGCGATCTAAAACCGGAAAGAGATTTGAGAATTCTTATGGAAATGGAATTCAAATTTAAAGATAATTATGATCTAAAGGTCTCCCAGGGTCTAAAAAAATAGACCGATCCGTTAATTCGTTCCAATTCATTGATTAAATCCGGTATAAATATCAGAAAAAAATAGGAGCGCCGTCTTGGTAAACAAGATATATATCTTTAGTGTTTTTAACAGTTTTTCACAAACAAAATTCTCTTTTTCTCCCAGGCTCGAAGGATAAATTCTT